TTTGTTGCTAAAATATCGGTATTAAACCCGAAACTCCCGGCGGATGGCCAGTGACCCAAGTAAACGAAAGAATCGGTTAAATTTTTCATATAATCTCCTCTTCTAGCTAAACTATAAAAAAAGAACTCTGTCCTTTTTTTTTTATTCTTTTTAGTGAAAACAAAAAGAAAATTTCATTTAATAATTTATAATTTAATTTACCTATTTGGATATTTGTAAACAGAATCAAAAATCTATTCTATTTACAAATGTATTTTCCAAAATTTTTAATTTTCAATAATAATAATGAGACTTATTAGAATTAAGCTAAAATTTGAGACCAAGTTTTATGTCAATTAAAAAAAACCTAAACCTCCTTTTTTCGCAACACTCCTTAAAAAAAAGTTTCCATTAAACTAAAAGAATAAGGGGAAGGAAGAAAGCGAATCGATGTGCTAATTCCCCATCCTCAAATTAGTCCTTCCCAAGGATTGTTGTCTCAATGAATAATTGTAGGAGTTAAATCTTGATAGAATTAAAAAAACGACGAAAAAAAAATTCAGAATTTTCTGATTTCTAAGATTAAACAAAAGGATTCGCAAATAAAAGCGCTAATGCTACAACCAGGCCATAAATTGTTAAAGCTTCCATAAAAGCCAAACTAAGCAATAAAGTACCTCGTATTTTTCCTTCTGCCTCAGGTTGTCTCGCGATACCTTCGACAGCTTGACCCGCAGCTGTACCTTGACCAACTCCAGGTCCAATAGAAGCAAGCCCAACAGCCAACCCAGCAGCAATAACCGAAGCAGCAGAAATCAGTGGATTCATGATAAGTTCCTCACACCAAAATAAAGAAATAGTTAATGATACAATCATCCAATGACTTAGGACTTAATTATAATTAAGTCATCGCTAAGATTCATCCAGTCAAAATAACCAAAAACTTTAATTGAAATAATATAATTATATTATTGAATCATAAGAATTACTTTGATATTAGTTCCTATCCACGGGATTTTGAAAAATTCATAATATATATATATACGACTTTTTTATGCCATTTCTTTTTTGTGAACCATTCTTTTCTTTGAATTCTTCGTTCTTTTTTTTTATCTTTTTTTTCAGCCAATGCACAGATAAAAAGGAAGAACTTCTAATCGAATCCTTATCTAAATCGAAATTCACAAAAGTAGTGGGACAGATTATATAGATCTTTAACTCATATATACCTAGTCAATATCAAATATCACATATACAAGTGTTTCTTACATAACGTAAACCAACTATTCTATAATTGGGCTAACCTAAAAACGAATATTTGAAAAAAAAAATAGTTAATGGTGACCCTCCATAGATTCACCTATATAAGCCGCAGCTAAGGTGGCAAAAATGAGAGCTTGAATCCCGCTTGTAAATAATCCAAGGAACATGACAGGTATAGGAACCACTAAAGGTACTAAAGAAACAAGAACAACAACTACTAATTCATCGGCTAATATATTTCCGAAAAGTCGAAAACTAAGTGATAGGGGTTTTGTAAAATCTTCTAAGATGTTAATGGGTAAAAGAATTGGAGTTGGTTGAATGTATTTACTGAAATACCCTAAGCCTTTTTTGCTAAGACCCGCATAAAAATATGCTACTGATGTGAGTAAAGCTAACGCAACCGTCGTATTTATATCATTCGTTGGTGCTGCTAACTCCCCTTGAGGTAACTGGATAATTTTCCACGGTAAAAGGGCTCCTGACCAGTTAGAAACAAAAATAAATAAAAACAGGGTTCCAATAAAGGGAACCCATGGACCGTATTCTTCTCCAATCTGGGTTTGACTCACGTCTCGAATGAATTCAAGGACAAATTCAAAGAAATTTTGGCCGTCAGTTGGAATGGTTTGTGGATTGCGAACCGCTAGAACTGCGGAACCTAATAAGATAGCAATTACAACCCAAGAAGTAATAAGGACTTGCGCATGGACTTGGAACCCCCCTATTTGCCAATAGAAATGTTGGCCTACTTCTACACCAGATATCTCATATAACCCTTCTTTTATTAGTGTGTTGATGGAACATGATAAAACATTCATATTGCCCTCTGACAGAAATAAGAACTTTAAATTATTTTGATTCAAGATCCCCCCCCCCCTTTTTTTTACTTATTTACTTGAATTTTATATTTTAGTTTTGGATACCAACTAAACTAATCACACAATATCCCCAGTTTTTTTATCTCTTTTTCTTTTGTACGATTCAGGAGTAGTAACCGATTTTATAAATCGAAATACAGGGAGCCCCTCCCTCAAAAAAAAATTGATTTATTTATCTTATTATTAATCAAGAATTTTGTATATAGCTAGAACGACCCTCACAAATTGCGAATACTAATTTGTTAAGAATGAATCGAATTGAAGCTATAGCGTCATCATTTGCTGGAATAGAAATATCCGCGAGATCGGGATTACAATTTGTATCGATTAAAGAAATGGTTGGAATGCCCAAAGTTATACATTCTCTAAGAGCCGTA